CATAATCAGATCTCAATTACTAAAAATTTGCAACTTGACAAATTAAAGGAAACCTTTCAAGTAATTAAATATTATTTAATGGACGAAAACGAGACAATTTTTAAACCCGATCTATACAGTAACATCGTTTTAAACCCATTCCATTTGAATTGGTATTTTCTCCATCATAATTTTTGTGAAAAAACTTTTACAATAATTAGTCTTGGACAATTTATTTGTGAAAATATATGTATAGCTCCAACGAAAAATGGACCACATTTAAAACTAAAATCGGGTCAAGTTCTAACTGTTCAAAAGGATTCCGTAATAATAAGATCGGCTAAGCCTTATTTGGCGACTCCAGGAGCAACCATTCATGGCCATTACGGAGAAATCCTTTATGAAGGAGATATATTAGTTACATTTATATATGAAAAATCGAGATCCGGTGATATAACACAAGGTCTTCCAAAAGTGGAACAGATATTAGAAATACGTTCGATTGATTCAATATCGATGAATCTAGAAAAAAGAATTGATGCTTGGAACGAATGTATAACAAGAATTCTCGGCATTCCCTGGGGATTCTTGATTGGTGCTGAGCTAACTATAGCGCAAAGTCGTATTTCTTTAGTTAATAAAATCCAAAAGGTTTATCGATCCCAGGGAGTACACATCCATAATCGACATATAGAAATTATTGTGCGTCAAATAACATCCAAAGTATTGGTTTCAGAAGATGGAATGTCTAATGTATTTTTACCTGGCGAACTAATTGGATTATTGCGAGCCGAACGAACGGGGCGTGCCTTGGAAGAAGCAATTTGTTACCGAGCTTTATTATTGGGAATAACAAAAACATCTCTGAATACTCAAAGTTTCATATCCGAAGCGAGTTTTCAAGAAACTGCTAGAGTTTTAGCAAAAGCCGCTCTTCGGGGTCGTATCGATTGGTTGAAAGGTCTTAAAGAGAATGTTGTTTTAGGGGGAATGATCCCCGTTGGTACCGGGTTCAAAAGAATAAAGCACCGTTCGCGGTCAGGGCAACAGAACAAGATTACCTTGGAAAAAAAAAAGAATTTATTCGAAGTAGAAATTAGAAATCTTTTGTTCCATCACAGAAAATTATTTGATTTTTTTCATTTCAAAGAATTTATGTGATACATTCGAAATCTAGGATTTAATGCTTCCTATAAAGAAGATTAGATTCATCCCTTTAAAATTAAAAGCAGTCTTTTGATTTCTTAATAAAGTAAGTATAATAAATAGAAAAAAAATGAATGGCTTGATTATGTATTAACAGACAATCTTCAATAAAAGAGAAGGTTCCATTGGAACAATTATTTATATTTCAAGATACCTGGTCTCTTTTTTTTTTCAATTAAAAAAAATGTGGGGATAAATGACAAAAAGATATTGGAACATAACTTTTGAAGAGATGATGGAAGCAGGAGTTCATTTTGGCCATGATACCAGGAAATGGAATCCTCGAATGGCACCTTATATATCCACAAAGCGTAAGGGTATTCATATTATAAATCTTACTCAAACTGCTCGTTTTTTATCAGAAGCTTGTGATTTGGTTTTTGATGCAGCAAGCAGAGGAAAACAATTCTTAATTGTTGGTACAAAAAAAAAAGCAGCCGATTCAGTAAAACGGGCTGCAATAAGAGCTCGATGTCATTATGTTAATAAAAAATGGCTCGGCGGTATGTTAACGAATTGGTATACTACAGAAACAAGACTTCGTAAGTTCAGGGACTTGAGAATCGAGCAAAAGACGGGTAAACTCACCTCTCTTCCAAAAAGAGATGCCGCTAAGTTGAAGAGACAATTATCTCATTTGGAAACATATCTGGGTGGCATAAAATATATGACGGGGTTACCCGATATTGTAATAATCGTTGATCAGCAAGAAGAATATACGGCTCTTAGAGAATGTATAACTTTGGGAATTCCAACAATTTGTTTAATCGATACAAATTGTGACCCCGATCTCGCAGATATTCCGATTCCAGCTAATGATGATGCTATAGCTTCAATCCGATTAATTCTTAACAAATTAGTATTTGCAATTAGTGAAGGTCGTTCTAGCTATATACAAAATTTTTGATTAATAATTAATAATAAGTTTGAGACTTGGTGTAGTGGGGGGATTCATAGATTTATGGAATCTATTATTATATTATTATATTAAAAAATTGTGCAAAAAGAACAAACAGAAATATTATGTGATGAGTAGGTATTCAAAATAGAAAATGAAAGTAAAAAAGTAAACGGTTGAATCAAAATAATTCCCTTTCAAGTTATATTTTTTTATTTTAGAGGGCAGGGTAATATGAATGTTCTATTAGGTTCCATCAACACATTAAACAGATTATACGATATATCTGCTGTGGAAGTAGGTCAACATCTCTATTGGCAAATAGGGGATTTTGAAGTGCATGCTCAAGTACTTATTACCTCTTGGGTTGTAATTGCTATCTTATTAGTTTCAACCATTGTAGTTGTTCGAAATCCGCAAACTATTCCCACTTCCGGTCAAAATTTCTTTGAATATGTCCTTGAATTCATTCGAGACGTGAGCAAAACTCAGATTGGAGAAGAATATGGTCCGTGGGTTCCGTTTATTGGAACTCTGTTTCTATTTATTTTTGTTTCCAATTGGTCGGGGGCTCTTTTACCTTGGAAAATTATAAAGTTACCTCATGGAGAGTTAGCTGCACCCACTAATGATATAAATACTACTGTTGCATTAGCTTTACTTACGTCAGTAGCATATTTCTATGCGGGTATTTCAAAAAAAGGATTGGCTTATTTTGGTAAATACATCCAACCAACTCCAATCCTTTTACCGATTAACATCTTAGAAGATTTCACAAAACCCTTATCGCTTAGTTTTCGACTTTTCGGAAATATATTAGCTGATGAATTAGTAGTTGTTGTTCTTGTTTCGTTAGTACCTTTAGTAGTTCCTATACCTGTTATGTTCCTTGGATTATTTACAAGTGGTATTCAAGCTCTTATTTTTGCTACTTTAGCTGCGGCTTATATAGGTGAATCCATAGAAGGGCATCATTGACGAGTTATCGAAATAGTATTTTTTGAGTTTAGCCCTCCACAAAGTAGGTGCGGCTCACGATAATCTACTTTTTGAATTAAAAATAATCAAAAGTATTAGCCACCCCCCAAAAAAAGAAAGATGCAATTGCAATAAGGATAAGGTATAAATAAAATACCTATACGATTTAGTGTAATGTATGTACTATAATAATAAAAGAAAGGGTAGGGGAGTCAAACTAGATGTATATATAATCTAATCGATACAACTCTTTCCTTTTTTGTAGGTTTCAAAGAATAATTCTCGAATCCGATTGAATATAAGACACAACAAATTGGTTTACGGTATGGAAGAAACACATGTATATGTCATATTAGATTAGATCTTCACTAGTTATATATGAATATATATCTAAATTTGTCCTGCTATTATTCTAAATTTAGATGGGGATTCAAAAAACAAAGCCCTTCCGTTTCATCTGTTGGAATTATGAATTGACTATGGAATGACTAAAAAATTGAAATAAAGAACGAAGAATTTAAAGAAAGGTTCTTAAATTTTAAGAATTTAAGATAAGAACATAAATTGTATGTATTCACAAAAAACTACATGGGTAGAAAAGAAAAAAGAAATATCGAAGTAATTTGGATAGTTCAATAAATATTATTATATTATTTCAGTTTGTAATTTCAATTACACTTTCACTAGATAAAGATAAATATGAAGAATGAAATAATAAAGTCATAATTTCTTGGTTGATTATATTATTAACTATTTCTTTTCTTTATTTTATTTGGAATAGGAGAAACTTATCATGAATCCGCTAATTTCTGCTGCTTCTGTTATTGCTGCTGGGTTGGCCGTCGGGCTTGCTTCCATTGGACCTGGAGTTGGTCAAGGCACAGCTGCAGGGCAAGCTGTAGAAGGGATTGCGCGACAACCGGAAGCAGAGGACAAAATAAGGGGTACTTTATTACTTAGTCTGGCTTTTATGGAAGCTTTAACTATTTATGGGCTGGTTGTAGCATTAGCGCTTTTATTTGCGAATCCCTTTGTTTAATCTTTTAAAAATAGAAAGATAAAAATACATGTTCTTTTTTCCGTGGACTTTCTTTACTGCTCTTGCTTTTTTTTCAAATTATATTAAGATCTCACTCCTATAATTTTTCTTCATAACACGGAGGAAGGACGGATTTATGGGTGAGGGATCAACATACTGATTAGCCATCTTCCCCCTTTTTTAATTTAGAAAGTTTTTAGAATTTTTAGAAAGTGTTGAAAACAACTAGAGATTTTTCAATTGACATAAGAACTAGTATCTAATTCTATTCTAATAAGTATCATTCTTATCGGAAATCTTACAATTGACTAACCTATTCAAAATATAGAATATATTTATTAATAATTCTCTAATATATAATCTTCTTCTTACTTATATGAATATTCTTACTAATCTTAATTATTAGTAAGAATATTCATATAAGTACGAAATGCAAATTTTATTATCATTTATTTATTATCATATAAATAAATATAATTTATATCCAAATAGATACAAAAAAATATCATAAAAAAACTAATAAAAAAATAGGAATCGTAGAAAGAAAATTAGTCTATCCATAAGAGGAGATGCGATCATATGAAAAATATAACCGATTCTTTTCTTTGCTTGAGTTACTGGCCATCCGCCGGAAGTTTCGGGTTTGATACCGATATTTTAGCAACAAATCTAATAAATCTAAGTGTAGTTCTAGGTGTATTAATTTTTTTTGGAAAGGGAGTGTGTGCGAGTTGTTTATTTCAAAGAATAGATTGGATCCAACCAACTGCACTTTTTTCGTTAGAACTAGGAAAATGTGCATAATCCCGCGAATGACTTCTTAATAAATTAAGAAAAAAATAGTGAAGAACCATAGCATTTCGTGATTCATTGGTAAATCTACTTTGATTCTCTATAAAC